GGACCCCTGACGCAAATGGATGCGTCACGAGTTCCATACAGATGACTTCTCAATACAATTTCTTTCAAATTCATTAAAATTGCATGTACTGATTCTTCAATACCGACTATCGTAGAATATTCATGTGGTACCTTTTCAGATTTTGCACGTGTGATACATGTTCCTTCTATTTCTCCAAGTAAAGCCCTTCGCATCGCGATACCTATCGTATCTGCTTGGCCTTTCATAAGCGGGGCCAAAATGAAACGGCCATAATAAAGACGCTTACTGTCTGTTCTTGATTCAACACACTTCCACTGTAGTGTCCGAGTGGATACTGCTACTTCCTCTCGAACCATAATAATATTATTCTTTTTTCAGATCATTGAATCATTTATTTCTCTTGAAATCCGTTCAATTCTTATTTCTACACACGTCTTTTTTTAGGAGGTCTACATCCATTATGTGGCATAGGGGTTACGTCACGTACGAAACTTAATAGTATACCACTTCTACGAATAGCTCGTAATGCTGCATCTCTTCCGAGACCAGGACCCTTTATCATGACTTCTGCTCGTTGCATACCCTGATCCACTACTGTACGAATAGCATTTCCTGCTGCGGTTTGAGCAGCAAATGGTGTCCCTCTTCTTGTGCCTCTGAATCCACAAGTACCAGCGGAGGACCAAGAAACCACCTGACCTAGTACATCTGTAACAGTCACAATGGTATTGTTGAAACTCGCTTGAACATGAATAACTCCTTTTGGTATTCTACGCCCACTCTTACGTGAACCAATACGCCCATTCCTACGTGAACCAACTCTTGGTATAGGTTTTGTCATATTTTATCATCTCATAAATATGAGTCAGAGATATACGGATATATCCATTTCATATCAAAACAGATCCTTTATTTGTCCATCGGGTCCTTTAGAAAATCCCTTTTTCTTTTTAGAAAGATTACCCTTGTCTCTGTTTATGTCTCGGATTGAAACAAATTACTATAATTCGTCCCCGCCTACGGATCAGTCGACATTTTTCACAAATTTTACGAACAGAGGCCCTTATTTTCATATTTGTTATTCCTTACCTTAATTCCGAATCTACTCCTTGGAAGAAAATAAGTCTCTTGAAATTTTGAACCTCGAATTGTATTCCCACGAAAGGAATGTTTAAAAAGCCACCTACACCTAATCGTTTGAATCTTTGTTGCGAAGTCTATAAATTATACGTCCCCTGGTTGAATCATAACGACTTACTTCGATTTTTACTCTATCTCCTGGTAGTATCCGTATAAAACTTCGTCGGATCCTCCCCGAAACATAACCTAGAATCAGATCTTCATTATCTAAACGAACCCGGAACATACCATTGGGAAGTGATTCAGTAATTAAACCTTCATGAATCAATTTTTGTTCTTTCATTCCAGGTAACCCCCTTGAAGTATCAACTAATGGAGGAGGAGTGATATTAAACAACCCGTCTTTCCTCTCCTTTTTCACAAATAGGAAGTTACGGATCAACTTCGTATACCAGAAGGATCACCATATATAACACAAAACTTCTCCTCCAATTCCTTCTAGTCGAGCTTCTCGATCTGTCATTATACCTCTAGAAGTAGAAAGAATTACAATCCCCATTCCACCTAAAATCCTAGGAATTCGTTGATAGTTGGAATAGATTCGTAGACCGGGTCGGCTGATACGCTTTAAAATATTTCTATATGTTCCTTTCCTATTTCTTCTATGTCGCAGGGTTGAAACCAAGAAATATTTGTTGTTTTCCCGATGTTTCCTAACGTTTTCAATAAAACCTTCTCGTAGAAGTATTTTAACAACGCTTTCGGTCATATTAGTAGATGCTATTCGAACCGTTCCTTTTTTATCCATGTCGGCATTTCTTATAGAAGTTAATATATCGGCAATAGTGTCCCTACCCATGACGAACTATAATTATTGGCGCCTCCTAATTTTGATATAATCAACATGTTCCGTTTTTTTTTATGTGAATTTTTGATTCTTTATTTATGAATTATTAAAAGTATATGCGTGAAACACAATCTACTAATTGATCCATTTCAGATACCCTACTATATCATGGTCTCATCTACTAGTATTTATAATACCTCAGGAGCTAATGAGACTATTTTAGTGAAATTCAACTGTCTCAATTCTCGAGCGATCGCTCCAAAAACCCGAGTTCCTTTTGGATTTCCTTCTTGATCAATGACAACTGCTGCATTGTCATCATATCGTATTATCATACCGTTGTCACGTCTGAGTTCTTTACATGTACGTACAATTACAGCTCTGATCACTTCTGATCTTTCGAGAGGCATATTGGGCACTGCTTCTTTTATTACAGCAACAATAACGTCACCAATATGAGCATACCGGCGATTACTAGCTCCTATGATTCGAATACACATCAATTCTCGAGCCCCGCTGTTGTCCGCTACATTCAAATGGGTCTGAGGTTGAATCATATCATTTTTTTTTTTTTAATCTGTTCTTTCAATGCAAAGGTCGAAGGAAAAAAGAAAGAAATATTGTCTGTCCAGAAATAAAGAAATCCGCGATTGTTTTTTTCATCATAAATACCCCTTTGGTTCCACATCCCTATCCTGAAATAATGAATTGCGTTCGTATAGGCATTTTGCACGCAGCTATTTTAATAGCTGCTCTGGCTACAGTTTCCGATACTCCGCCCATTTCATAAAGTATTCGACCCGGCTTAACAACAGATACCCAATATTCGGGAGATCCCTTCCCCGAACCCATACGGGTTTCCGTAGGTCTTACTGTAACGGGTTTGTCGGGAAATATACGGACCCATATTTTTCCACCACGGCGCGCATATCGTGTCATTGCTCGTCGCCCCGCTTCTATTTGTCTAGATGTGATCCAAGCGGGTTCAAGTGCCTGAAGAGCATATCTACCGAAACAAATATGATTGCCTCGATAAGATATTCCCTTCATTCTTCCTCTATGTTGTTTACGGAATCTGGTTCTTTTGGGGTTATAGTTGATGGTTGTTTCTCAACCTCATCTCTACTACAGAACCGGACATGAGAGTTTCTTCTCATCCAGCTCCTCGCGAATGAAACGATTCAATAATATTACAGATACACATGTATTTATTGAATAATACACTAAATCATGGGATTTATTGATATTGAATCTGTCACGTAGGAATCTGTATATCTTGTATATATAGCTAGACGTATATTTCTATATATAGAAGATAATGCCTTTGCTTTCTTTTTATAACGAATCCTTGACCTTTACCGAATCGGCCAAAATTTTGCAATTCAATAAGGGTTTCGCGGGCGAATATTTACTCTTTCAATATTTGTTTCATTCGTAGGGTCAACCCATGGCCTCTCAGAATAAATCAATTGGTTCCTGGTTGGTTCCGCCATCCCACCCAATGAATCATTAGGATTCGTTTTCAATAGAATCTTCTGCAGTCACAGGTTCCGTCGTTCCCATAGCTTCTCCATTAATGGCTAGGCCTGAACTCTGCAATGGAGCTCCTCAATTCAAGTTCGTTCCCAAGTCAATCTCCTCAGTCTCTATTGACTCGAGGCTCTTTATTATTGGTATTTTTCCTATGAACCGTATTCATCTAATTATGGACGAATCAGTATTGATGCTTTATCACATTGCCTTTTATGAGATGATTCATAATAGACCATACATATTGGAATCATATACCATTGATATTCTCCTTCTCTCTTTCTCTCGCCCTTCCATTTACCCACATCCCTCTATTTTCGCTTCACAATCCATAATCAGATTGATTTTTCCTTTATGGAAAAAAGATTTCAGTTGCTACAACTATATGATTGACACATCATATAGTGACTGGTTCCTTGGATCTCGATAATACGAAGCAATGAGCTGGTTCTAAGTTCTATAGTTATTAGTTAGGGGCCAGTCCTTTTTTTTTGAATCCCAACTCTAAAGAAAAACCAACGAGTCACACACTAAGCATAGCAATTCTACCAAATGATCAATCCAATTTTTATTCAACCCTATAGAATTAGAATTGCTCATTTTTCATTGAAGGGAAAAAGAATAGTTTGTCGTTTTTTGTTCTATCACTGGATAGAATGGCAAGGAAAGGCCCATTATTGCTCGTCTACAAATATCCAAATTTTGATGCCTAATACCCCATAGATAGTTCGAACTGTATAGGAACAATGATCAATTTTAGCTCGAATGGTTTGTAGGGGAACCCTACCTTCTCTGATCCATTCGACACGTGCAATTTCTTTTCCGTCGATACGTCCTGCAATTTGCACTTGAATTCCTTTTGTATCCGCTTGTTCAGTTAATTCAATAGCTTTTTTCATTGCCTTTCGAAAGGAAACTCTATTCTTTAATTGTAGAGCTATATATTCTGCAAGAATATTAGGTTGTCCATAAGGTTTTGCAACTCTTGTGATAGCAATGTTAAGTCTCCGGTTCACAGAATTAAATCCTTTTTGTACATTGATCTGTAATTCTTCGATTCCTCGTGTTCGACCCTCTATTAACAAATTTGGAAATCCAATATAGATTATGACCTGGATCAGATCGATTTTTTTTTGAATCTCTATATGTGCAATTCCTTCGAAACCCGAGGATATTCTCCTATTTTTTTGTACATAATTCTTGATACAATCTCGTATTTTTTCATCTTCCTGGAGACCTATGGAATAATTTTTTGGTTGCGCGAACCAAAGGGATCTATGCTTTTGGTTTTCCCCACCAAGTCGGAAACCAAGGGGATTTATTTTTTTGCCCATATTTTTCTTCTCCCTCTTTCTCTTTTTTTTCTCTGTCTCTCTCTTTCTACCAATATCTCTCTATTATAGGATCTTTCCATTGATCCTTTGTTTCTAAATATATATCCTGGTCCGTTTTCGTTTTAGAGGTATCCCTCACTACAATAATTATATGACAGGTGGGTCTTTTTATCGGATAACTACGTCCTCGAGCCCGAGGTTTTAACCTTTTCACGATAGTACCCCCA